GGTAATACAAAAGTGTGTAAACTATAAAATCGAGTCAAAGTGGATTGTCCCACACTAGCACTTCCGCGTAATAACTCTACCAGGGGCGATCCTATTCCAGGAATAGCTTCCGGCACACCTGTTACAATTTTTACTGCCCAATAACCAATTTGGTCCCAAGGTAAGGAATAACCAGTTACACCAAAAGATGCGGTCAATACACCCAAAACCACACCTGTAACCCAAGTCAACTCGCGAGGTTTTTTAAAGCCACCGGTGAGATACACACGAAATACGTGCAGGATCATCATTAGGACCATCATACTTGCCGACCATCGATGAACGGATCGGATTAACCAACCAAAGTTAGCTTCAGTCATTATATATTGAACAGAAGCAAAAGCCTCCGTAACGGTCGGACGATAATAAAAAGTCATAGCAAACCCTGTAGCTACTTGTACTAAAAAACAAGTAAGTGTAATTCCTCCTAGACAATAAAATATGTTGACATGAGGAGGAACATATTTACTCGTTATATCATCTGCAATTGCCTGAATCTCAAGACGTTCTTCGAACCAATCATAGATTTTATTGAGATAGGTAAACCGAGTGGACCCCCCCCCAGAACCGTATATGATAATTTCATCTCGTACGGCTCAAACAGAAACCCCAAAAGACTAGTTCTACCGGATATGGGAAATAGAAAGTTAAGCTCGAAACTTCTTAATTCTATGATTCAATCTTTTCTGAGGATACAAAAGAATAAAAATCCGAAAGTTCTTTCTTGTGGTTATAATGCCAAAATCTCAAGTCGGCTCATTTGTATCTCTGGTGATGATTATAGGCCTCTTGAGTCTTCTATTTACCTATTTTCTTTATTGTTTTGTTCTTTTTATTTGTGTGGAATGCGACCTTTCTACGGGTTTCTTTATTATTGATAGGAATTCTCTTGTTACGACCCGATGAATCGATTAAAACCTCAGATTCATACTAGAACCACGATGATTCAATAAAACCCTTTCAAACTAATTCCAAAAGTTCCTTGAGTAAGAACCATTGGATTATCACTTATTCAATGAATAGCTATAATGACTAAAAATCCAAAGAAACCATTATCCTTTGCTTTGATCAAAATAAGCATAAATTTGGGGTTTGAAAGAATAAAAATCTTTCGATTTATAACTTCTAAATCTTAACTCTTTGAAAAAAAAAAAATGGAAGTCCGGCCACGAGGTCTGAATATTAACTATGAATCATAGTTCTAATAAAAATTTTTAATTGATTTCATATATTCCGTGCTTCAGATACTAGGCTGAATATCTGACGAAGTAAAACCATCTCTATCAAGATGACAGACCCATTCTCTGTACTATCCATAGGATCAATTATAACAAGTCACCCACTCATATTCCGGAAATACAGAAACAAAGAAATTCCACGATCGAACTACCAAAATAGAATCGGATCAAAATCAGAGACCTAAATGCTTCACTTTGTATTGAAAAGCTAATTAATAGTTCTTATGAATCTAATTCATTGAAATTCCGTCCAGTAAAATGGAAGAATTATAAATCTCCAAAATAATAGATAGGAATACTGCAAAAAGAGCCATTGCGATACCCATCAAAGGAGTAGTTCCCCACCCAGGAGCTACTTTACCATATTCTGAATTCAACGGTTTCAATAAATCCCCTACAATAGTTCGTCTTGGACCAGATCTAGAACTACCCTCAACAGTTTGTGTAGCCATAAATCCTATTTTATATTCATTGAGATCTGTTGACTTTGTATACCATTCCATTGTAAATAAATGATCTTATCATAGATCCATCTTATCATAGATCCATCTTATCATAGATCCATTGTGGTCTTGAAACTATATAATAATGGAAACAGCAACCCTAGTTGCACTCTTTATATCTGGTTTACTTGTAAGTTTTACTGGGTACGCCTTATATACTGCTTTTGGGCAACCCTCTCAACAACTAAGAGATCCATTCGAGGAACACGGAGACTAGTTGAAGTACTGAGCCCTCCCAATATTGGGAGGCTCAGTACTTTCGATTGAGATAATGAAAAATCATTTCACCTTTTTAGTTGGAACTTTAGGGGGTTCTCGAAAAAAGATAGCGAAAAAAATGATTCCTAAAGTTGAGACTAAGAGGAATGTATAAACCAATGCTTCCATAGATTCCATCGTGGTTTACAATTATAGCTTCCATACCTGTTTAGTTGGGATCGTCTCCCGGCTAAAGAAAGAGCAAGAGTAAAAGAAAAGGTAGCGATTCAAATCAAGATTTTTCCGGTACCCTATTCACAAAACTAAAGAACTAAAGTAAAGAAAAAAAACAAAACAGTATTGTATCAGATTACTTGTCTTCTTGTAGTTGGATCCCCAAGTTTTTGGAATGCACCAAATTCCACTTGAGCATCCAAATCTGGGTCAATACCGGCGAAAACGTCTCTGAACAGGGTTCGAGCACCATGCCAAATGTGTCCGAAGAAAAAGAGCAGAGCAAAC